ATTTATAATCCCGATGCATTCAGTAACATCATTTTGAATTCATTCAAATTAAATTGGTATTTTCTTCATTACAATTTTTGTGAAGAGACATCCACAAAAATTCGTCTTGGTCAATTTCTTTGTGAAAATTTATGTATAGAAAAAAATGGACCGTACTTAAAATCGGGTCAAGTTCTAATTGTTCAATTTGACTATGTAGTAATAAGATCAGCGAAGCCTTATTTGGCTACTCCAGGGGCAACAGTTCATGGTCATTATGGGGAAATCATTTATGAAGGGGATACATTAGTTACATTTATATATGAAAAATCGCGATCTGGTGATATAACGCAAGGTCTTCCAAAAGTAGAACAAGTTTTAGAAGTTCGCTCGATTGATTCCATATCGATGAATTTAGAAAAGAGGGTTGACGGTTGGAACGAATTTCTAACAAGAATTCTTGGAATCCCTTGGGGATTCTTGATTGGAGCTAAGCTAACTATAGCGCAAAGTCGTATTTCTTTGGTTAATAAGATCCAAAAGGTTTATCGGTCCCAAGGGGTGCAGATCCATAATAGGCATATAGAAATTATTGTACGTCAAATAACATCAAAAGTCTTGATTTCAGAAGACGGAATGTCTAATGTTTTTTTGCCCGGAGAACTTGTTGGATTGTTGCGAGCGGAACGAACGGGACGAGCTTTGGAAGAAGCGATCTGTTACCGAGCTATCTTATTGGGAATAACGAGAGCATCTCTGAATACTCAAAGTTTTATAGCCGAAGCAAGTTTTCAAGAAACAGCTCGCGTTTTAGCAAAAGCTGCTCTCCGGGGTCGTATCGATTGGTTGAAAGGACTAAAAGAAAACGTTGTTTTGGGAGGGATGATACCTGTTGGTACGGGATTCAAAGGATTTGTACATCGTTTAAGTCAACATAAAAACATTCCCTTGAAAACAAAAAAAAAGAATCTATTCGAGGGAGAAATGAGAGATATTTTGTTTTACCACAGAGAATTATTTGATTCTTGTCTTTCAAAGAATTTACATGATAGATCAAAACAACAATGATTTCTCGGATTTCATAAAAAATAAAAAGGATTCATCCTTTTTATTTTTTATGTATTTGTTATGGTTATTTAATTTAGTAATGTAATAAAATAAAGAAATTCAAATAATAAAAATAACGAATAGAAAGTAAGTAATGTTTTGGATTGTGTATCAATGGCCAATCCGCGTTCGAAAAGAAGGTTCCATTGGAACAATTTTTTATTTCAGGATACCTCATCTGTTTCTTAAAAAAGAAAGAGAAAGTGTGGGGGGAAATGATAAGACGATATTGGAACATCAATTTGGAAGAGATGATGGAGGCGGGAGTTCATTTTGGTCACGGTACTCGGAAATGGAATCCTAGAATGGCACCTTATATCTCGGCAAAATGCAAAGGTATTCATATTATAAATCTTACCAGAACTGCTCGTTTTTTATCAGAGGCTTGTGATTTAGTTTTTTATGCAGCAAGTAGAGGAAAACAATTTTTAATTGTTGGTACAAAAAATAAAGCAGCGGATTTAGTAGCATGGGCTGCAATACGGGCTCGATGCCATTATGTTAATAAAAAGTGGCTTGGGGGTATGTTAACGAATTGGTCCACTACAGAAACAAGACTTCATAAATTCAGGGACTTGAGAATGGAACAAAAGGCGGGGAGACTCGCTCGTCTTCCGAAGAGAGATGCAGCCATGTTGAAGAGACAATTATCTCACTTGCAAACATATCTGGGTGGAATTAAATATATGACAGGGTTGCCTGATATTGTAATCATCGTTGATCAACAAGAAGAATATATGGCCCTTCGAGAATGTATTACTTTGGGAATTCCAACAATTTGTTTAATCGATACCAATTGTGACCCAGATCTTGCGGATATTTCTATTCCGGCGAACGATGACGCTATAGCTTCAATCCGATTAATTCTTACAAAATTAGTATTTGCAATTTGTGAGGGCCGTTCTAGCTATATAAGAAATCTTTGATTCATAATAAAATAAAAAATTGACTTCATAAACTCTATAATTAAATCGGTTACTCTTCCTGAATATCAAAATATATATATATATAAATTGGTGATATTATGTAATTAATTCGTTTCCTAAATAGAAAATGAAATTCAAGTAGACAAGTCGAGAAAGCGATGATTGAATCAAAATAATTAATTTCTTTTAAATATTTATATTAGAGGACAATATGAATGTTCTATCATATTCAATCAACACACTAAAGGGTTTATACGAGATATCGGGTGTGGAAGTAGGCCAACATTTCTATTGGCAAATAGGGGGTTTCCAAATCCATGGTCAGGTACTTATTACTTCTTGGGTTGTAATTGCTATCTTATTAGGCTCAGCTGCTATAGTTGTTCGAAATCCACAAACCATTCCGACTGGCGGTCAAAATTTCTTTGAATATGTCCTTGAGTTCATTCAAGATGTGAGTAAAACTCAAATTGGAGAAGAATATCGTCCTTGGGTTCCCTTTATTGGGACTATGTTTCTATTTATTTTTGTTTCTAATTGGTCAGGGGCTCTTTTACCTTGGAAAATCATACAGTTACCCCATGGGGAGTTAGCCGCACCCACGAATGATATAAATACTACTGTTGCTTTAGCTTTACTCACGTCAGTAGCCTATTTCTATGCGGGTCTTACAAAAAAAGGATTAGGTTATTTTGGTAAATACATTCAACCAACTCCAATTCTTTTACCCATTAACATCTTAGAAGATTTCACAAAACCTCTATCACTTAGTTTTCGACTTTTCGGAAATATATTAGCGGATGAATTAGTAGTTGTTGTTCTTGTTTCTTTAGTACCTTTAGTGGTTCCTATACCTGTTATGTTTCTTGGATTATTTACAAGTGGTATTCAGGCTCTTATTTTTGCAACCTTAGCTGCAGCTTATATAGGCGAATCCATGGAGGGTCATCATTGATTAGTCATACGAAAAGTCTATTTTTAGCTTAGATCAAGGCAATATATGTGTGGCTCAAAATACTCTTTCTATTCTATCAAGATAATCTATTTATATTCTCTAAATAGACAAGTCAAGTTTACGATAATATTAGAAAAGTGCATTTTCAAATAAAAGAAAAAGGGGTTGCTTAGTAGAGGGGGTTTGCACCAGGTATGCGGGATCTAATGGCTATAAGTTCACTATTGTAGATATTGTGAATTAGATGTTACGAAGAATGATTAGAAAATCTGATTGAATTTAAGATAGAATAGGCGGTTTACGTTATAGAAGAAACATATGTATATTTGATATTAGATATTGACAAGTTATATATGAACGAATATTTAATTTGCCCTATCTAAATTTAGATAGGGATGCCAACTGAAGTCCTTCCATTTCGTTTTTGAATGTGAATTGAATGAATAAACAGATAAAAAAAACAGATAAAAAAGAGCGAAGAATGATTAGAAAAAGGAAATGAAATACTCAAGTTGTAAGTTGTATTGATTGAGAAAAACTTTACAAATAGGAACTAAAAAAGATGAAGTCTTTCTAATGATCTAATGATTCAAATATATTATGATTTATTTTCTATTTCAATTCGGAATTTTTAGTTATTTCGACTGGATGAATATTAGCAATGGAATAATTAAGTCATAATTCATTGGTTGAGTGTATCATTAACCATTTCTTTTTTTGTGTGTGAGGAACTTATAATGAATCCATTGATTTCTGCCGCTTCCGTTATTGCTGCTGGATTGGCTGTAGGGCTTGCTTCTATTGGACCTGGAGTTGGTCAAGGTACTGCTGCAGGACAAGCTGTAGAAGGTATTGCGAGACAGCCCGAGGCAGAGGGAAAAATACGAGGTACTTTATTGCTTAGTTTAGCTTTTATGGAAGCTTTAACAATTTATGGATTGGTTGTAGCATTAGCCCTTTTATTTGCGAATCCTTTTGTTTAATCCGATAAATATGAGAAATACATATTTCTTTTATGGTCTTGGACTTACAGATTGCTTTTTCACATTCTATTAAAATATCGACCTTACAGAATTACTTAATGTGTTTTTATTCGTTGAGTTGAGAAAATAAACCGCGGGAAGGACTGATTTGAGGATGAGGAATTCGTGTTACCCACTCGCTTTCTTCCTTCCCCTTCGTAGTCCAAAATAGAAGTGTTGCAACAAAGAAGGTATTTTGTAATTCACACGAAACCTAGTATCGAATCTTATTGCAATTAATTCTATTTCAATAAGTATTATTCTTATTGGAAATCTCAATTGAAAAAAAAACAAATTGGAAAGAAGTAGAAAAGGGTTGAAGTAATACAACGATTTTTTTAGTTTATTTATAATATAAGAAATACAAGAGGAGATCATATGAAAAATGGAACCGATTCTTTCGTTTTCTTGGGTCACTGGCCATCCGCCGGGAGTTTCGGGTTTAATACCGATATTTTAGCAACAAATCTAATAAATCTCAGTGTAGTGATTGGTGTATTGATCTTTTTTGGAAAGGGAGTGTGTGCGGGTTGTTTATTTCAAGAATAGGTTGGATTCAACCAGCTGTACCTCTTTTTTTTCTTTATAACTAAAGGTGCATAGTTTCGCGAATTACTTCTGAATAAATAAAGAAATCATATGTACGAACCATAGCATTTCGCAATTTGTTGGTAAATATACTTTGATTTTCTATCAACCAATAATGTGGGGCCATTAACATGGTTAAAGCTAAACCGTTTGAAGTTCAGGCGCAGCATGGTATTCTTTCTACCACTATGTTAATACCGAGACAGTTTTCAATAAAAAAAACGAGCAGTTCGAAATTTTTCGATATAGAACACTCATGTCGATAAAATGCTTTGAATCCTTTATTTATTGTTATATTCATCTTTTATTTTTCTATCCATTTTTTCTTTACTATCTATTTTACTATATCTTACTATATCTTCTTACAATATCTAATATCTATAGTAAATAAATGTCAAACGCTGAGTCGATGACCTACATATA